AATGATGAGCCTGAATAAAGGACTATCGTGATAGGATAAAACATGTAGTAACACTACTACCTTCATTACATCCAATAGAATTAAACTATCACCATCAAGCATCAAAAGCCACCGTGCACCATACACCAAGATATAAAAAGCAATTTTAACATAGAAAAGTAAGCTAAATTAAAGCTAATGGGTTCATACCCCATAAATAGAGTATAAACCTCTCTTCTCTAATGCCCAGTAACTCAACAAAAGTCCTCCTATTAATTACCTTAGTAGGGGGTATATTAGTATCTGTATCCTCCAATTCATGACTCGGAGCATGGATTGGACTGGAAATCAATCTAATATCGTTCATCCCTTTAATGTCCAACGTCAAAAATATGTACAATACAGAAGCCTCATTAAAGTACTTCATTGTACAAGTGTTAGCCTCGGCAACACTCCTGTTTATAGTAGTGATAAAAACACTAACTGAAGATCTATTCACATTCGATAGAAACCCATATGCACCTATGGTAATTTCTACCCCTCTCCTGTTAAAAAGTGGAGCAGCACCCCTCCACTGATGATTTCCAGGAGTAATAGAGGGATTAAGATGAGAGAATTGTGCACTACTAATAACAGTGCAAAAGGCAGCCCCCCTGATATTAATATCTTACCTAATTGAAATAAATATTTTCACACTAACAATTATTCTAATATCCACAATTGTGGGATCAATCGGAGGATTAAATCAAACCTCAATACGAAAAATTTTAACCTACTCATCCATCAACCATACTGGTTGAATATTAATTGCATTAACAACAAGAGAAAATATATGAATAATATACTTTACAATTTATTCAACCTTGGCATTAACCGTAGTATTAGCCATTAAACTGTCAGGAGTATCATTTATTAACCAAACCATAATAACAAATAAGGACATCACAATAATTAAATTTATAATATTCACATCACTACTATCTTTGGGTGGTCTTCCACCATTCCTTGGATTCCTACCAAAATGAATTATTATCCAAGCCATAATTATGAACAATATAGCCCCACTAGCAACAATCGTAGTAGTAACATCACTGATCACATTATACTACTACTTGAAAATCTCTTACTCAAGATTTATAATTCTGAACGCAGAACCAAAATGAAATATAAAATCCCAAAAAAATAAATCTAAAAACACCTGAACATTAATTCTATCTACAATCTCCATCATAGGATTCACAGCTTGTACAATTATCACCAACATACATTAACTTTAAGCAAGGCCTTAAGTTAATTATATTCAAACTAATAACCTTCAAAGCTATAAATAAAGGATAACCTTTAGGCCTTGGCAAATCCCTTCGACTCACCCCTATAGAATTGCATTCTACAATCACAAAATGAATACAAAGCCCAAAATAGTGGAAGAGCAACATATACTCCTAAATAGATTTACAGCCTATCGCCTAATTACTCTCAGCCATCCCACTAATCTTCACCCGATGATTCTTCTCAACTAATCACAAAGATATTGGAACATTATATTTTGTATTTGGAGCCTGATCAGGTATAGTAGGAACTTCCTTAAGAATACTTATTCGAACAGAACTCGGACAACCAGGATCCTTAATTGGAGACGATCAAATCTATAACGTCATTGTTACAGCTCACGCCTTCGTTATAATTTTCTTCATAGTCATACCAATTATAATTGGAGGATTTGGAAATTGATTAGTACCACTAATACTAGGTGCACCAGACATAGCATTCCCACGAATAAACAACATGAGCTTTTGATTGCTACCCCCATCTCTCACTCTACTACTTACTAGTAGAACAGTAGAAAGCGGTGTAGGAACAGGATGAACTGTTTACCCCCCTCTTGCAAGAGGAATCGCACATGCCGGAGCATCTGTAGATTTAGCCATCTTCTCACTACACTTAGCAGGAGTATCATCCATCCTAGGAGCAGTAAACTTTATTACAACAACAATCAATATAAAACCCAAAAGCATAAAACCTGAACGAATTCCACTATTCGTATGATCAATCGCCATTACTGCCTTATTGTTACTTCTATCATTACCTGTTCTAGCAGGAGCAATTACTATACTATTAACAGATCGTAACTTAAATACATCATTCTTTGACCCAGCTGGAGGTGGAGACCCTATTCTTTATCAACACTTATTTTGATTCTTCGGACATCCAGAAGTGTATATTCTTATTCTACCAGGATTCGGTATGGTCTCCCACATCATTTGCCACGAAAGAGGGAAAAAAGAGGCATTTGGAAACCTAGGAATAATCTTTGCCATACTAGCAATTGGATTACTAGGATTTGTAGTATGAGCACATCACATATTCACAGTAGGAATGGACGTTGATACACGGGCATACTTTACATCAGCAACAATAATCATTGCAGTACCTACAGGAATTAAAATCTTCAGATGACTTGCAACAATATACGGAACCCGTATAACATACAGCGCAGCTTGTTTATGGGCCCTAGGATTTGTATTTCTATTCACAATGGGAGGATTAACCGGGGTAGTCCTGGCAAACTCATCAATTGACATCGTACTACATGACACCTACTATGTAGTAGCACACTTCCATTATGTACTATCCATAGGAGCAGTATTTGCAATCATAGGAGGATTTGTTCAATGATTCCCACTATTTACCGGACTTACTATAAACCCAAAATGATTAAAAGCCCAATTCGCTGTAATATTTGTAGGAGTAAATCTGACATTTTTCCCACAACATTTTCTAGGACTAGCAGGTATACCACGACGATACTCAGACTATCCAGATGCCTATACCACATGAAACATCATCTCATCAATAGGGTCAACAATTTCATTCGTAAGAGTAATAATGTTCCTATTTATTATATGAGAAAGAATCACATCAAACCGATCAATCTTATTTCCCACTCATACAAGAAATTCAGTAGAATGATTACAAAATTTCCCACCAGCAGAGCACAGATATTCAGAGCTTCCAACTATTTCATTAATCTAATCTAACATCTACACTCTAACGTGGCAGATAAGTGCATTGGATTTAAGCTCCACAAATAAAGTAATGTAAACTTTCATTAGAACCAATGACAACATGATTAAACTTAACATTACAAGACAGAGCATCGCCCGTCATAGAACAACTAATTTACTTCCATGATCATGCGCTAATAATCATATTAATAATTATCACAACAGTATTTTACACAATAATTAGAATTATTCAAAATAAACAAACCAGACGATTTATACTAGAAGGACAAATAATTGAAACTATCTGAACAATTGCACCCGCAATCATTTTGGTATTTATCGCAATCCCATCCCTTCGATTATTATATCTGATAGATGAAATTCACAATCCAGTAATAACATTAAAAACAGTAGGACACCAATGATACTGAAGCTATGAATATTCAGATTTTACAAAGCTTGAATTCGACTCATATATAGTACAACAAGAAGACCAACAAATAAATACATTCCGACTTTTAGATACAGATAATCGAGTAGTACTACCAATAAATTCACCAATCCGAATAATTGTAACAGCAGCAGACGTTCTACATTCTTGAGCAGTACCAAGACTTGGTGTAAAAACAGATGCTACACCTGGACGGCTAAACCAAACTAGATTCTCAATAAACCGCCCCGGCCTACTTTACGGACAATGCTCAGAAATCTGTGGAGCAAACCATAGATTTATACCAATCGTAATTGAAAGAGTATCAACAAATCAATTCATTAACTGAGTATCAAAGATAAGAGAATCATCAGATGACTGAAAGCAAGTAATGGTCTCTTAAACCAGTTAATGGTATAATAGCAAATATCTCTGATGACAAAGGATTAGTTAATCATATAACATCAGAATGTCAAACTGAAATAATCAAAAAGATATCCTTTTATCCCTCAAATAATACCAATAGAATGAACAATACTATACACTACATTTTTAATAACATTCATTATATTTAACATTATAAACTACTTTACACAATCATCAAACAAACAAATAAAAACAAAGAAAATCATTAATATTCATAAAATAAACTGAAAATGATAAGAAACCTATTCTCAATTTTTGATCCAGCAACAGAAATTAATAACATACAACTAAATTGAATGAGTACAACCATTGGAATCTTGTTAATTCCAACAAGAATTTGATTAATCCCATCACGAAACAACATAATAATAAACTTACTAATAAATAAACTTCACCAAGAAATAAAAACCATCCTAAGAAGGGGGAACGAAAACAAAGGAAATTCATTTATCCTAACATCACTATTCCTAATAATCCTAATAAATAATTTCCTAGGATTATTCCCATACATCTTCACTAGAACAAGACACTTAGTGTTAACACTAACCCTAGCCCTACCTCTATGAATAAGATTTATATTATTTGGATGAATTAAAAACACCAATCACATATTCGAACACTTAGTACCACAAGGTACACCAACCTTATTAATACCATTTATGGTAATTATTGAAACTATTAGAAACTTAATTCGACCTGGAACACTAGCAGTACGACTAACAGCAAACATAATTGCCGGCCACTTACTATTAACTTTATTAGGAAATAACGGACCATCAATAAGAAATACTATATTAATTGTACTAATTATTGCACAAATCCTTTTATTAATTCTAGAAGGAGCAGTAGCTGTAATCCAATCATACGTATTTGCAATCCTGAGAACACTATATTCTAGAGAAGTCAATTAATGTCAATACATGAAAACCACCCATTCCACATAGTTAACAAAAGACCATGACCACTTACAGGAGCCATTGGAGCAATAGTCACATTAATAGGATTAATTAAATGATTCCACCAATACGACGACACCTTATTAAGTATTGGAGCAATTATCACCGTATTAACCATAATTCAATGATGACGAGACGTAACTCGAGAGGGAACATACCAAGGACTACACACAAAAATAGTAACAACAGGATTACGATGAGGGATAATCCTATTTATTGTATCAGAAATCCTATTCTTTGTATCATTTTTTTGGGCTTTTTTTCACACAAGACTATCACCAACTATTGAATTAGGATCAACTTGACCACCAACAGGAATTCAACCATTCAACCCAATACAAGTGCCATTACTAAACACAGCAATCTTACTAGCATCAGGAGTAACTGTAACATGAGCACATCACGGCCTACTAGAAAATAATGCTACACAAGCAACACAAGGATTATTCTTTACTGTATTATTGGGATTATATTTCACTGCACTCCAGGCATACGAATATCTTGAAGCACCTTTCACAATTGCTGATTCAGCATACGGATCAACATTTTTTGTAGCAACCGGATTTCACGGATTACACGTAATCATTGGAACAACATTCCTAACCACGTGTCTAATCCGACATATAACACTACACTTTTCATCAAACCATCACTTCGGATTTGAAGCAGCAGCATGGTACTGACATTTTGTAGACGTAGTTTGACTATTCCTATATATCTCAATCTATTGATGAGGAAGATAAAATAATATTTATCTAATACAAGAAAAAGTATACTTGACTTCCAATCAAGAAATTTGTGAAAACAAGATAAATAATAATAATAATTATAACAGCATCAATATTAACCATCCTATTATCCTCAGCCATTATATTATTAACAACACTGATCTCAAAGAAAATTAATGAAGACCGAGAAAAAAGATCACCATTCGAGTGCGGTTTCGACCCAAAAAACTCAGCACGACTACCATTTTCATCACGTTTCTTCCTAATCGCAGTAATCTTCATAATTTTTGATGTAGAAATTGCATTACTGCTACCAATACCAATTATCATATCAACATCAAACATTAAGTCATGAATAATCATCAGATCAACGTTTCTACTAATTCTAATTATTGGACTATACCATGAATGAAATCAAGGATCCCTAGAATGAAGAAATTAAATGGGACTATAGTTAACAATAACATTTGAGTTGCATTCAAAAAGTACTATCACCCAAGTAGTTAGCCTCATTAAAAAGTGATGAAGCAAATATTGCAATCAGTTTCGACCTGATCTTAGATATAATAATTTATCCCTCACTTAAAATTAACTGAAACCAAAATAGAGGTATATTATTGTTAATAATAAAATTGAATTAATATTCCAGTTAAGGAAGTGTTAAAAGTGAATGCTGCTAACTTATCACTATAGCGGTTAAAATCCGTTTACACTTCTTATTTATATAGTTTAGTTATATAAACATTACATTTTCACTGTAAAGACAAAGAAAACTTTTATAAATAAGCTACACTCAAAGGTAATTAATTTACCTCATCAACATCTTCAGTGTTGCGCTCTAAATAATTAAGCTATTCAAGTAATAAATAAGAAAAAATAACAAAATAATAACCCACATGACAAAAAAGCTCAAAAATACCTTTAAATTATTATACTGAAATCATTGATTAATCTTACCAAGATTAAAAAGAATTCAATAAAATCCCTGACCACCAAAATACTCTATTCAACCAGAATCAAAAACCCTTGTTGAATCATAACCAATCCTTAGAGGAACAAAAGAAACACCATAAGTAGAAAAAAATGGTATAAACCACATAGAACCAACAAAAGAAGAAGTTCTATAAAAATAAATAGAAATTAAGTTATCACCAAAAACAAATCCAGACAATGCATAACCAAACCAACCCCCTACAAGAACTACAAATAAAGTAAGAAATTTCAAATAATAAGGCAAACAAATAACAGAAGGAGTTGGACAAATTAATCATATAAGAGATCCTCCCCCTAAAACAGATATAATCAACAAACCAATCATACCAAAAACCATATTATAATTAGATTCAATCATAGAATAAGAAGGAACAAAATTAAAATCACCACACATAACAAAATAAAATAAACGAAAAGAATAACAAACCGTTAAACCAGTAGACAAAAACAGTAATAAAAATCCAAAAACATTAACATATCTCATAGAAAACATCTCCAAAATATAATCCCTAGAATAAAAACCAGCCAAAAATGGTATACCACAAAGAGCAAAATTAGAAACCATTAAACTAGAAGAAGTAAATGGTATATAAATAGACAAACCACCTATAATACGAATATCCTGAGAATCCCCTATAGAATGAATAACACCACCAGCACACATGAACAATAAAGCCTTAAACAATGCATGAGTTAACAAATGAAAAAACGCCAAACCAGAGAAACCAATAGAAATAGTTATAATCATTAAACCCAGCTGTCTCAAAGTAGACAGAGCAATAATCCTCCTCAAATCAAACTCAAAATTTGCACCAAGCCCAGCCATAAACATAGTTAAACCGGAAATAAACAACAAAATTATATTCAATCAACATCTAAAAGAAGGACTAAACCGAATTAACAAATAAACACCCGCAGTGACTAAAGTAGATGAATGTACCAAAGCAGAAACGGGAGTAGGGGCAGCTATAGCCGCAGGCAACCAAGAAGAAAAAGGAATTTGAGCACTTTTAGTTATAGCAGCCAAAACAACAAGAAAAGAAATTAATTCCATCTCAACAGAACCTGATATAAAATCCAAATAATAAATAAAACTCCAACTGCCAAAATTAATTATCCAAGCAATAACCATTAATAAAGCAACATCACCAACACGATTAGATAAAACAGTCAGCATACCAGCACCATAAGACCTTACATTCTGATAATAAATTACCAACAAATAAGAAACCAAACCTAAACCATCCCAACCCAATAAAATACTAATAACATTAGGACTAATAATCAAAAACATTATAGAAACAACAAACATTAAAACCAAAAAAATAAAACGAATAATATTCAAATCACCAAACATGTAATCATCTCTATAAAGAATAACTAAAGAAGAAATAATAAAAACAAACCCCATGAACAACAAAGATATCCAATCAAATAAAAAAGTTATAATAACAGAACTACCATTAAGTGTAACAATATTTCAATCAATAAAATAAATCAAATCACTCAAAATAAAATAGACACCACAAAAACAACAAAACAAACCAAAAATAAACAAAAAAATAAATCTAACAAAACAAACAGACATAATAAATCTAAAATACATCTATATCACTGGCACCACAAACCAATATTTTATACTTAAACTATTTAGATAAAACCTTAAACCCAAAAAACAGCAACATCCACCCTCAAAATAATCAAATTCAATGGAAACCAATGTAAAAACAGCAATAAAAATTCACGAAGATAGCCTAAAGAACAAGAATACAAACCAGAATAAAAAATACCATGTTGACTATAAGAATATATATAAAGAGTATAAGCAGCTCTAAAAAATGATAACAGAACCAAAACAAACATAAGCAATCAAGACCAAGAAACCAATCTACTCAACAAACCAACTTCACCAAGAAGATTCAGTGAAGGAGGAGCAGCTATATTACAAGCTCCCAACAAAAACCATCACATAGACATACTAGGCATCAAATTAATCAAACCCTTATTGACTAAAAGACTTCGTCTACCGAATCGCTCATAAGTAATATTAGAAAGGCAAAAAAGCCCAGAAGAACACAAACCATGAGCTACCATCAAAGCAAAAGATCTACAAACCCCTCAATAATTCATAGTCATAATACCACCAATAACTATACTTATATGAGCTACAGAAGAATAAGCAATCAACGACTTAAGATCAGTCTGCCGCATACAAAATAAACTAACAGCCAAACCACCAACCAAACTCAAAGAAATTCAAATAAAACTAAACCTAAAGCCAAATTTGAACAAAAAAGGAAAAACACGAAGAAGACCATAACCACCCAATTTCAACAAAATACCAGCCAAAATCATCGAACCCGAAACAGGAGCCTCAACGTGAGCCCTAGGAAGTCATAAATGAACTATAAATATAGGTATCCTAACCAAAAAAGCAAAAATTATACAAACATAAAATAAACCACCAAACAATAAATTATCACCACACAACATAAACAAACATAAAGACCCCAAAGAATCATAAACAAATAAAATACCAACAAGTAATGGAAGAGAAGCTAATAATGTATAAAACAATAAATAAATACCAGCCTGAACACGCTCAGGTTGATAGCCCCAGCCCAAAATCAAAAACAAAGTAGGAATCAATCTACTCTCAAAAAAAACATAAAAAGAAAGAAGACCAACTCTTCTAAAAGTACAGTATAATATAATAGTAAGAATAACTACGACTAGAAGAAAAAGCCCAGAAAAATAACTTAAACGAAAAATAGATTCTCTAGCTAAAACCATAAGAACACAAATCCACAAACTAAGAAGAACAAGACCATAAGAAATAGAATCACAACCAAATATATAACCCAACCCACTTCAACAAAAAAAATAAGGAAAAAAAAACAAATACAAAAAAGAAATAAAAAACAATAAAGAACTAATTAATCATCAGAACCCAGAAAAAACACATAACGGGATCAAAAAAATCAAAAAACAAAGAAACTTTAACATTGAAGAACACTATAAGACTGAAAATAATCATTACCATGGCTACGAATTATAGAAACCAAAATAGATAATCCCAAAGACCCCTCACAAACAGAAAAAACCAAAAAATAAACAACAAAGAATAAACTATAATTAAAATTACACAAATAAAAATAAATAGAAAAGTAGAGAACTAAAACAACAAATTCCAATCTAAGCAAAGTAATAAGTAAATGTTTACGACTAGAAGAAAAAGCCCAGATACCACAAAAATAAATAATAAAAAAATATAATCATATTGGCATTAAGTTTTAATAATTTAATAAAAATATTGGTCTTGTAAATCAAAAATAAGGAATAAACCTTTTAAAACTTCAGAGGAAAAGTAAATCACCATATCATTAATCCCCAAAATTAATATTTTATATAAAATACCCCCTGATATAACAAATCTAATTATATCAATAAGAACACTAACAAGAATTATATTTACACAAATAAAACACCCTATAGCAATAGGCATAATATTACTTATACAAACAACAATAGTATGCTTAATTAGAGGAACAATATATAAAAGATTCTGATTTTCATACATCTTATTCATAATCATAATCGGAGGTATATTAGTACTATTCATATACATAACAAGATTAGCGTCAAACGAAATATTCTCACCATCAAATAAAATAATAATATTATTACCAGCACTACCAATCCTAATATACATTATAGAAACAACAATTAACAATAAAGAAATAAATACACACGAAACCATAGAAGAAAACGAAACCACAATCACCACAACAGTAATATATAACCAAATAATAGGAACCATAACAACACTACTAGTATTATACATACTAATAACACTGATTGTAGTAGTAAATATTATCAACGTATCAAAGGGACCATTACGACACACAAGATAATGAATAAACCCGCACGAAACAAACACCCATTGTTTAAAATCGCAAACGACGCCTTAGTAGACCTACCAACACCATCAACAATTAGTAGATGATGAAACTTTGGATCACTACTAGGAATATGTCTAGCAGCCCAAATTGCAACAGGACTATTCCTAGCTATACATTACTGTCCAAATACTGACCTCGCATTCAACAGAATCAGACATATTTGTCGAGACGTAAATTACGGATGACTATTACGAACACTACACGCAAACGGAGCATCCCTATTCTTCATTTGCATCTACCTACACACTGGACGAAATATATATTACGGATCATACAACTTCATACACACATGATCAGTGGGGGTAGCAATCCTTTTCATAACCATAGCAACAGCATTCATAGGATATGTATTACCATGAGGACAAATATCATTCTGAGGAGCAACCGTAATCACAAACCTACTATCAGCAATCCCATACATAGGAAAAGAAGTTGTTCAATGAGTATGAGGGGGATTTGCAGTAGATAACGCAACCCTTACACGATTCTACGCATTACACTTTCTAATACCCTTTGTAATCAGAGCGATAGCATTAATTCACCTACTATTCCTACACCAAACAGGATCAAATAACCCGCTAGGATTAAACAAAAATACAGACAAAATCCCATTCCACCCATACTTCACAGTAAAAGATATCCTAGGATTCACAATTGCCATAATAATATTAACAATATTAACTCTAAAGGAACCATACATCCTAAGAGACCCAGACAACTTCACACCAGCTAACCCGCTAGTAACACCAGTACACATCCAACCAGAGTGATACTTCCTATTCGCATATGCAATCCTACGATCAATTCCAAATAAACTAGGAGGAGTAATTGCCCTAGCAATATCAATTATAATCCTATTCATCTTACCAACAAACAAATCCAAATTCCGAGGAATACAATTCTACCCAATCAATCAAATATTATTCTGAACAATAACAAATACCGTAATCCTCCTAACATGAATTGGAGCACGACCAGTAGAAGACCCATACATCCTAACAGGACAAATCCTAACAACTATTTACTTCATGTACTACTTAATAAGTCCTATAATAATAAAGACATGAGACAAAATAACAAATTAAAGTTAAAAAGCTATTAAGAATTAGCCCAATGTCTTGAAAACAATGTGAAAGAAGTTTAAATCTTCTATTAACTTACACTACTTAAATTAATACACTAAAATAAAGAAAAAACAAAACACTTAACACCAACAAAAAACAAAAGATAATTTAATGAAAGAGGTAAAAATCTCCTTCAAGCCAAATACATCAACCTATCATAACGAAATCGAGGCAAAGTACCACGAACCCAAATAAACATAAAAGAAATAAAAGTAAGTTTAATATAAAAAAAGAATGAATAAAGATCACCACCCAAAAAAATGATACAAAATAATATACTTATAAAAAGAATACTAGCATACTCAGCCAAAAAAATTAAAGAAAACCCGCCAGCACCATACTCAACATTAAACCCAGAAACAAGCTCCGACTCACCCTCAGCAAAATCAAAAGGAGTACGATTAGTTTCAGCCAAACAAGAAATAAATCAAACAAAAGACAAAGGAAGAGAAAAAAAAATTAATCACAAATAAACCTGAAATAAACAAAAATAAGCCAAATTATATCTACAAACCAAAACAACAAAGGAAAGCAAAATAAAAGCCAATCTAACCTCATAAGAAATTGTTTGAGCCAAAGCACGAAGACCACCCAATAAAGAATAACCAGAATTAGAAGATCACCCAGCAATTATAACTGTATAAACACCAAGTCTAGTACAAGCCAAAAAAAACAACAAACCCAACTCAAAAGAAATAAAACCACTCAAATAAGGAATCAACAGCCAAACCAGTAAAGAAAGGAAAAAGCCCAGAATAGGAGAAAAATAATAAATTAAATAATTAGAAACCAAAGGAAAATATTGCTCCCTAGAAAACAACTTAATAGCATCTCTAAAAGGTTGGAGAATACCAACAAACCCAACTTTATTTGGACCTTTACGAATATGAACATAACCCAAAACCTTACGCTCCAATAAAGTAAGAAATGCAACACCAACCATAACAAAAATCATCAAAAACAAAAAGACAAAAATAACAAAAAAAAAATCCATCATATACTACTTGTAAAATAAAAACCTTACATTAATAGATTCTAAATCCAATGCACTTATCTGCCAAAATAGTAACTATATTAATAAAAATCAATAAAAACAAAATTATTCCAAATACCCGGTCCTCTCGTACTAAGGCACAAAAATTTATTATAGATAGAAACCAACCTGGCTCACGCCGGTCTGAACTCAGATCATGTAAGATTTTAAAGGTCGAACAGACCTAATCAAATTTCAGCTCCTACACCAAAAATTCATCTTAATCCAACATCGAGGTCGCAAACCTCCCCGCCAATAAGAACTCTCAAGGAAGATAACGCTGTTATCCCTAAGGTAATTTAATCTTATAATCAAAATAAATGGATCAAATGTAATACGCATAAGTATACCAACTAACCAAAGAGGAGTTAAAATAATTCCTCCCATCACCCCAACAAAACACCTACCACAATAAAAGAAAAAAACAAACAAAAAATTAATAATATGAATAAATGTTAAACTCTATAGGGTCTTCTCGTCCCATAAAAACATCTAAGAATTTTAACTCAAAACCCAAATTCAATAAAAATTAACCCCAAGACAGCCTATGCCTCGTCAAGCCATTCATACCAGATCACAATTAAAGAACTAATGATTATGCTACCTTTGCACGGTCAAAATACCGCGGCCCTTCAACCTTATAAGTCAGTGGGCAGACCATACTTCAAAAACTAACAAGAAAAGATGTTTTTGTTAAACAGGCGGACATAAAATTTTGCCTAATTCCTAAAGGATAATTAACACTCATTATTTATATAAAACAAAATAATAAGAAAATTTACTAATTCCACAATAATTACTATTCACAACAAAGTAAAAAAAACATTTCAATAAACTAATTAAATTAAAATAAATCAAAAATAAGAGCAAGTAAAATTTTAACATAATCAAATTGAAAATCACCATAAAATCCACAAAACCAAATCCAAATAAACAATTATAACAAGTAAAATAAAGAGCTAATCCCCCTTAACCTTAGTATCAAATAAAAATAAATAGAACAATAATAGAAATTAAATAAGACACATGAATTAAATTCATTTCCTGAAAAACCAGAAACCACTAAAGACGAATAACATTTCATTACTAATAATCCATTATCAATGTTGATGAAACAACAACTAACATAAACAATTAACTCCTTCAAAATCGGGAAATAAAAATAGATAATAAAATTCAATGAATCCTGATACACAAGGTACAATAAAAAAAATCAACTTCCTCAAAAACATTACAAATTAATCTATCCTTTACAGCACAAATAAACTATCGTATAAAAATTAAATCAAAATAAATACAACAACCCACAATGATATTTCAATTAAATTACATAATAACACCAAATTAAAAACAAGACAATCAATAAATCAGATCATACCGAATCGCACGGTATAATAATTCAGCGTAAATGAAAACTCAACTAACAGAAATGATCTGATTAAAAATAAATCAATCCAGCTACACCTTCCGGTACAGCCACTTTGTTACGACTTATCTCATTAATAAACACTGAACGAGAGCGACGGGCGATGTGTACATATCCCAAAACCAATATCATAAAAACAATATACAAATTATTACAACCAAATCCAATTTCATGCCAATATTTTAATCAACAATCCAAAAACAAATAACAATGTAATCCATCATACACTTGAAAACAAGCTGCACCTTGACCTGAAATAAATCAAAATAAAGAAACCAGAAAATTACTCAACTCTAAAAAGATAATCAATAAACGGCGGTATACAAACCATAAAGCAATACAAGTAAGGTCCAACGCGGACTATCGATAACGAGACAGATTCCTCTGAACGGAATGAGATACCGCCAAATTCTTTAAGTTTCAAGAACATAACTAATACTACTCAAGCACAAATCTTAACATTCCAAAATAATAGGGTATCTAATCCTAGTTTATAAAAAGAATTTCGCAGCCTTTAAATATATATAGACAATAAAACAAAAATAAAAATTTCACCTATTAAACTACCATAAAACAAAATCATAAAAAAATAAAATAATATAACTACCAATAAGCCAAACACATTCAAACGCCTCCAAGGTATAACCGCGGCTGCTGGCACAAAATTTAACCGAAACTAAAATAAAATGCTAGATACAAAAATATTCGATCAACCAATAATAACTAATGAGAATTACAAAACAATAATCCAACCAACCCATCTAGAGATGAAAGAAAAACACGCAAAACTTACATATAGAACAAATATAAACTGAATGAAAAAGCAAGAATAAAACTTCTTATTAACA